TTAAAAATAAGCTAAATAAAGCTTTTGGGTTCATACCCCAACTATAAAGGAAATCCCTTTTTTTTAAAAATAAAGTGCCTGATTAAAGGATTATTCTGATAGGATAAATTAAGTAATTATTATTATTACCTTTATTATATTTTATAGAATTAAACTATATCCAATAGTATCAAAAACTATTATGCATCTTACACTAAAATATAATATTGAATTTTTAATTCTCAAAAGAAGTTAATTATTTCTTATTTTAAATTTATAATTTATTTAATTCTAATAAAATGTTTTTTCTTTTTATTTTATTTTTTAGAACTTTAATTTCCATTTCATCTAATTCTTGATTTGGATGTTGAATTGGTTTAGAAATTAATCTTTTAAGTTTTATCCCCCTAATTTCTAATTCTAATAATTTATTTTCAACAGAAGCTTCATTAAAATATTTTCTTACACAATCAATTGCATCATTAAATTTTCTCTTTTCAATTCTAATTAAATTATCATTAATAAAAAATTTCGAAATAAATAATTTCTTAGCTATCATAATAAATTCCTCAATATTAATAAAAATAGGAAGAGTTCCATTCCATTTTTGATTCCCCAATATTATTGAAGGATTATCTTGATTAAATAGTTTCATTTTAATAACATGACAAAAAATTACACCCCTAATTTTAATATCATATTATATAAATAATTATTTTATTAATATTATTATTATTTTTAATATTATTATTGGAGCTATTGGAGGATTAAATCAAACATCATTACGAAAATTAATAGCATTCTCTTCTATTAATAATTTAGGTTGAATAATTATATCTATTTCAATTAGAGAAACTTTATGAATTTTTTATTTTATAATATATTCATTTATAATTAGTATTATATGTTTTTTTTTTTATATTTTAAATATATACTTCATTAACCAATTATTTATTAACAATATAAATTTTTTAATTAAAATTAATATTTTAATTAATTTTCTTTCTTTAGGGGGATTACCCCCATTTATTGGGTTTTTTCCTAAATGAATTATTATTAATTTTTTAATTAATAATAATATATATTTAATAACTTTTATTTTTGTAATAATAAGATTAATTATATTATTTTTTTATATCCGTATTAGATACTCAGCAATTATATTTAATTATATAAAAAATAAATGATTTAAAATTTATATTAAAAATAAATATTTTTCAATTATTAATTTTTTTTCATTTTTTTCTATTATAGGAATAATTTTAAGAACATTATTTTTTTATTAAGGTTTTAAGTTAAATTAAACTAATAATCTTCAAAATTATTTATAAAGAAATTTCTTTAAGCCTTAATAGAATTATAACTATTCCTTAAAATTTGCAATTTTATATCATTTTTGAATATAAGACTATAATAAAAGAGAATATTCTCGTAAATAAATTTACAATTTATCGCTTATTTCACTCAGCCATTTTATTTTAATAGCGAAAATGACTTTATTCAACAAATCATAAAGATATTGGAACATTATATTTTATTTTTGGAATTTGAGCAGGAATAGTAGGAACTTCTTTAAGTTTATTAATTCGAGCTGAATTAGGGACCCCAGGATCATTAATTGGAGATGATCAAATTTATAATACTATTGTAACAGCTCATGCTTTTATTATAATTTTTTTTATAGTTATACCTATTATAATTGGAGGATTTGGAAATTGACTTGTACCTTTAATATTAGGAGCCCCTGATATAGCTTTCCCACGTTTAAATAATATAAGTTTTTGACTTTTACCACCTTCTTTAACTTTATTAATTTCAAGTAGAATTGTAGAAAATGGAGCAGGAACTGGATGAACAGTTTACCCCCCCCTCTCCTCTAATATTGCTCATGGTGGAAGATCAGTAGACTTAGCTATTTTTTCCCTTCATTTAGCAGGAATTTCATCTATTTTAGGAGCTATTAATTTTATTACTACTATTATTAATATACGATTAAATAATTTATCATTTGATCAAATACCTTTATTTGTTTGAGCTGTAGGAATTACCGCATTTTTATTATTATTATCTTTACCTGTTTTAGCTGGAGCTATTACTATATTATTAACTGATCGAAATTTAAATACATCATTTTTTGATCCAGCAGGAGGGGGTGACCCTATTCTTTATCAACATTTATTTTGATTTTTTGGTCATCCTGAAGTTTATATTTTAATTTTACCAGGATTTGGGATAATCTCCCATATTATTTCACAAGAAAGAGGTAAAAAAGAAACATTTGGATGTTTAGGTATAATTTATGCTATATTAGCAATTGGTTTATTAGGATTTATTGTTTGAGCTCATCACATATTTACTGTAGGAATAGATATTGATACACGAGCATATTTTACATCAGCAACAATAATTATTGCTGTACCAACAGGTATTAAAATTTTTAGTTGATTAGCTACTTTCCACGGAACTCAAATTAATTATTCACCATCTATTCTATGAAGATTAGGATTCGTATTTTTATTTACTGTAGGAGGATTGACAGGGGTAATTTTATCTAATTCTTCTATTGATATTACATTACACGATACTTATTATGTAGTTGCCCACTTTCATTATGTTTTATCTATAGGAGCTGTATTTGCTATTTTAGGAGGGTTTATTCATTGATACCCATTATTTACTGGATTATCATTAAATCCATATATATTAAAAATTCAATTTTTTATTATATTTATTGGAGTAAATTTAACTTTCTTCCCTCAACATTTCTTAGGATTAGCTGGAATACCTCGTCGATATTCAGATTATCCCGACTCTTATATTTCATGAAATATTATTTCATCTTTAGGGTCATATATTTCATTATTAGCAATTTTATTTATATTAATTATTATTTGAGAATCTATAATTAATCAACGAATTTCATTATTTACTTTAAATTTATCTTCTTCAATTGAATGATATCAAAATTTACCACCAGCTGAACATTCATATAATGAATTGCCTATTTTAAGTAACTTCTAATATGGCAGATTATATGTAATGGATTTAAACCCCATTTATAAAGGAATATCCTTTTTTTAGAAATGGCAACATGATCTAATCTTAATTTACAAAATAGAGCATCCCCTTTAATAGAACAAATTATTTTTTTTCATGATCACACTTTAATTATTTTAATTATAATTACAATTTTAGTAGGATATTTAATATCAAGTCTTTTATTCAATAAATATATTAACCGATTTTTATTAGAAGGTCAAATAATTGAATTAATTTGAACTATTTTACCAGCAATTACATTAATTTTTATTGCTTTACCATCTTTACGTTTACTTTATTTATTAGATGAACTTAATAATCCTTTAATTACTTTAAAATCTATTGGTCATCAATGATATTGAAGTTATGAATATTCTGATTTTCATAATATTGAATTTGATTCTTATATAATTTCCCCTAATGAAATATCAAATAATAATTTCCGTTTATTAGATGTAGATAATCGAATTATTTTACCTATAAATAATCAAATTCGAATTATAGTTACTGCTACAGATGTAATTCATTCATGAACAATTCCTTCATTAGGAGTAAAAGTAGATGCAAATCCCGGTCGTCTAAACCAAACTAATTTTTTTATTAATCGACCAGGAATTTTTTATGGTCAATGTTCAGAAATTTGTGGAGCTAATCATAGTTTCATACCAATTGTAATTGAAAGAATTTCAATTAAAAATTTTATTAATTGAATTAATAATTATTCTTCATTAGATGACTGAAAGCAAGTACTGGTCTCTTAAACCATTTTATAGTAAATTAGCAATTACTTCTAATGAAAAGAATTAGTTAAAAAATAACATAAATATGTCAAATTTAAATTATTATTATTAAATAATATTCTTTTATACCTCAAATAATACCTATTAATTGACTAATTTCTTTTTTTTTCTTTTTATTTATTTTCTTAATTTTTAATATTATAAATTATTATATTTTTAATAAAAAAAGATTAAAATTAAATAAAAATATAAATTTAAAATTAAAAAATTTTAATTGAAAATGATAAGTAATTTATTTTCAATTTTTGATCCATCAACAAATTTATTTAATATTTCATTTAACTGAATCAGAACCATTTTAGGGATCATATTTATCCCTTATTCTTTTTGATTAATCCCTAATCGTCACTTTTTATTTTGAAATTTTATTTTATTAAAACTTCATAATGAATTTAAAACTTTATTAAAAAATAATTATTTTCAAGGATCAACTTTTATTTTTATTTCAATATTTTCATTTATTTTATTTAATAATTTTTTAGGATTATTTCCTTATATTTTTACTAGAACAAGTCATTTAACTTTATCATTATCTATTTCCTTACCATTATGATTAAGCTTTATGATTTATGGTTGATTAAATAATTCTCAACATATATTCATTCATATAATCCCTCAAGGAACACCAACTATCTTAATACCTTTTATAGTATTAATTGAAACTATTAGAAATATTATTCGACCAGGAACATTAGCAGTTCGATTAACAGCTAATATAATCGCAGGTCATTTATTAATAACTTTATTAAGAGGAACTGGACCTTCTATACCAAATTATTTTATTATAATTTTAGTGATAATTCAAATTTTATTATTAATCTTAGAATCAGCAGTTGCGGTTATTCAATCATATGTAATTGCTATTTTAAGAACTTTATATTCTAGAGAAGTAAATTAATGAAAACAAATTTTAATCATCCTTTTCATTTAGTAGATTATAGCCCCTGACCTTTAACTGGAGCTATTGGAACAATAGTTTTAGTTAGAGGAATAGTAAAATGATTCCATAATTTTAATATAAATTTATTAATTTTAGGATATTTTATTGTAATTTTAACCATATACCAATGATGACGAGATATTTGCCGAGAAGGAACATACCAAGGTAAACATACAATTTTAGTAACTAAAGGACTTCGTTGAGGAATAATTTTATTTATTGTATCAGAAATTTTTTTCTTCGTTTCTTTTTTTTGAGCTTTTTTTCATAGTAGTTTAGCACCTAATATTGAAATCGGAGCTATGTGACCTCCAACTGATATTATTCCTTTTAATCCTTTCCAAATTCCTTTATTAAATACAATTATTTTAATTAGATCAGGAGTATCAATTACATGAGCTCATCATGCAATCATAGAAAATAATAATTCTCAAATAACTCAAGGTTTATTTATTACTATTATTTTAGGAATTTACTTTACAATTCTTCAAGCATATGAATATCTTGAAGCTCCTTTTACTATTGCAGACAGAATTTATGGTTCTACATTCTTTATAGCAACAGGATTCCATGGGTTACATGTAATTATTGGAACAACATTTTTATTAATTTGCTTAATTCGTCATTTGAATAATCATTTTTCAAGTAATCATCACTTTGGATTTGAAGCAGCAGCTTGATATTGACATTTTGTAGATGTAGTTTGATTATTCCTCTATATTTCTATTTATTGATGAGGAAATTAATTATTTATATAATATATTTAGTATATTTGACTTCCAATCAAAAAGTTTAATAATTTTAATATAAATAATTATTTTAATAACAAATATTTTTATTATTATTATATTAATCTCTAACATTATAATATTTTTATCAATTATTTTATCAAAAAAATCATTTATAGATCGAGAAAAATGTTCACCATTTGAATGTGGGTTTGACCCTAAATCATCAGCTCGAATTCCATTTTCATTACATTTTTTTTTAATTACAGTTATTTTTTTAATTTTTGATGTAGAAATTGCATTAATTTTTCCAATTATTCCTTTATTTAAATTAGTAAATTTTATTTTTTGAACTAAAATTAGATTTTTTTTTATTTTAATTTTATTAATCGGTTTATATCATGAATGAAACCAAAATATATTAAATTGAACTAATTAGGATTATAGTTTAAAAAAAAACATTTGATTTGCATTCAAAAAATATTAAATAAATTAATTTATCTTAAATAAATAAATAAGAAGCAATAATGCATTTAATTTCGACTTAAAAGAAAGAGTTTAATTAACTCCTTATTTATATTCATATTTAATTGAAACCAAAATAGAGGTATATCACTGTTAATGATAAAATTGAATAAATATTCCAATTAAATAATTAACTTAAGAAATATAAAGATTAAAATTAAGCTGCTAACTTAATTTTTAGTGGTTAAATTCCATTAATATTTCTTATTTATATAGTTTAAAAAAAACATTACATTTTCATTGTAAAAATAAAAAAAATTTTTTATAAGTATATATATATATATATATATATATATATATATAAATAATATTTAAAAATAATTATATTTCCTTAATATCTTCAATATTATGCTCTAATTTATAAGCTATTTAAATTTAACTATTAAATATTAATATTATAAATATAATAAATATTCAAATAATAAATCTAAATAAATAAATTATAAAATTATTTATTTGATAAATATTATAAAAAACAGAATATTTTTTTATTAATTGTATTATACCAAATCCTCTATAAATTTCTCTTCATCCTATATCAATATTTTTTAATAAATGTTGACCTAAATTAAGAAAATAATATCTTAACCCATAAGTTGATAAATTAGGTATAAATCACATTAAACATAAAAAATTTCTTAAAGTATAAGTTATTTTAAACTTATTTATTGAATAAATTTTCATATTTCTAATAAAATAACCTAAAATTCCACCAATTAATCTTACATAAATAACCATTATTTTTAAATTAAAAGGTAAATAAATTATATAAGGATAAGAAAAAATTATTCAACTTAAAAATCTACCTCTAATAATTCTTATAAATAATAAAATAAATATTCTTTTTAATATAGTATAATCTTCATCATATAAATTATAAATTCTTAATAAATTAAAATCATTTACTATTAAATATATTATTAAACGAAATCTATAAAATATCGTTAAACCTGTAGAAATATAATATAAAAAAAAAATCATTAAATTTAAATTTCTAAATCTAACTAACTCTAAAATCAAATCCTTAGAATAAAACCCAGCTAAAAACGGAATCCCACATAAAGCCATATTAGAAATATTTATACATAAAGAAGTTAAAGGAATAAATATCCCAATCCCTCCTATAAAACGAATATCTTGAATGTCATTTATTATATGAATAATAATACCAGCACATATAAATAATAAAGCTTTAAATATAGCATGAGTTAATAAATGAAAAAAAGCTAAATCAGGCAATCCTATTCTTAAAATTCTTATTATTAAACCTAATTGTCTTAATGTTGATAAAGCAATAATTTTTTTTAAATCAAACTCATAATTAGCAGAAATTCCCGCTATAAATATAGTTAAACCTGATAATAATAATAATAACTTTAAAAAAAATATATCTAATAATATTATATTAAATCGAATTAATAAATAAACCCCCGCTGTTACTAAAGTAGAAGAATGAACTAAAGCTGAAACAGGAGTAGGAGCAGCTATAGCAGCTGGCAATCAAGATCTAAAAGGAATTTGAGCACTTTTAGTTATAGCAGCTATAATAATTATTCTACCAATTATTATTATTTCTCAATCATTATTTATAAACTCTAAATAAAAAACATAATTTCATCTACCATAATTTAACATCCAAGAAATAACAATCAAAATAAATACATCACCTACACGATTAGATAAAGCTGTTAACATACCAGCATTATAAGATTTTAAATTTTGATAATAAATTACTAAACAATAAGAAACTAAACCTAAACCATCTCAACCCAATAAAATACTAATAATATTTGGTCTAATAATTAGCAATATTATAGAAAAAACAAATAATAAAACTAAAATAATAAATCGACTTAAATTTAACTCCGATCTTATATATCTTTTTCTATAATAAATAACAACAGAAGAAATTAAAAAAACAAATATCATAAATAATAAAGATATTCAATCTAATAAAATAGATATTACAATTCTTAATGAATTAAAAGAAATAATTTCTCATTCTATTAAAATTACTATATCATTTATAATAAAATAAATTATAAAAAAAAAATTTATTATTATTATTAAAAATAAAAAAAAAAATGAAATAAAACAAATAGAATATTTTATATTATTAATAATTTAAAATGAAATCATTCATATTTTTGACACCACAAATCAATATTTTTATTAAATTATTTAAATAAAATCAAATTATTGTATAATCAATTTTTAACACTAAAATATTTAAAGGTAATCAATGTAATAATAATATTAAATATTCACGAGATACTCCAGTATAATATCTATAAATACCAGAATAATAATTCCCATGTTGAACAAATGAATATAAATATAATCTATACCCCGCTCTAAAAAAAGAAATTAATATTAATATAAATATAGAAATTCAAGATCATCTTATTAATCTATTAATTAATCTAATTTCTCCCATTAAATTTAATCTAGGAGGAGCAGCTATATTAGATGATATTAATAAAAATCATCATAATCTTATTGAAGGTATAAAATTTATTATACCCTTATTAATATATAAACTTCGTCTATGTAAACGTTCATAACTAATATTAGCTAAACAAAATATACCAGATGAACATAGTCCATGACCAATTATTAAAATATAAGAACCAATAAACCCTCAATAATTTATAATTATAATACCTCTAATTACAATTCTTATATGAGCTACTGAAGAATAAGCAATTAAAGATTTAATATCAACCTGACAAAAACATTTTAATCTAATATAAAATCCACCAATTAATCTAATAACAATTCAAATATAATTTAATTTTAAATTAATTTCCTGTAAAAAAATTATCAAACGCAATAAACCATAACCCCCTAACTTTAATATAATTCCAGCTAAAATTATTGAACCAGAGACAGGAGCCTCAACATGAGCTTTAGGTAATCATAAATGAACAAAATATATAGGTATTTTAACTAAAAAAGCCAAAATCATAGAAATATATAATATATAAATATTTATATTAAAAAATTTTAAAAAATAAATAATCATACAATTTATTTCATTATTTATATAAAAAATACCAATTAATAAAGGTAAAGAAACAAATAAAGTATAAAATAACAAATATATACCTGCTTGAATACGCTCAGGTTGATACCCTCAACCAATAATTAATAATAAAGTAGGAATTAATCTACCCTCAAAAAAAAAATAAAATATAAATATATTTATAGTTCTAAAAGTTAAATATAATATAATTAATAAAAAAATAACATTAAATAAAAAAAAATTAACATAATAATCTATTTTATATAAATTTTCTCTAGCTATAATCATTAAAATAGAAATTCAAATTCTTAATAAAATTAAACCATAAGATATAATATCACAAGATATTATATATCTTAAATTACAAAATAAATTTAATTTTACACTTAAATTTATAAACATAAATATCAACAATAATAATATTATTTGAACCATTCAAAATATATTTTTTATAAAACATAAAGGAATTATAAAAATTATTATCATAAAAAATTTTATCATTTTATATTTTAAATAACAATAATATATATATATATATATATATATATATTTATTAATTATAATAAATTAAATCTTTGAAAATAATCATTCCCGTGAGTACGAATTATAGATACTAAAATAGATAACCCTAAAGCACCCTCACAAACTGAAAAAACTAAAAATAATATTAATATATATATATCATATTCAACAAAAATTAAATAAGTTAATAAAAAAAAAAAAATTCTTAAAACAATAAATTCTAATCTTAATAAAACAATTAACAAATGTTTATATTTAGATACAAAAATTAAATTACCTACAATAAATATTAAAATAAAAACAATTCATATATTTAAAATTATCATTTATATGTTTTTATAGTTTAAAAAAAACATTGGTCTTGTAAACCAAATTTAAGTTATATACTTTAAAAACTTCAAAGAAAAAGAAATTCTTTATCAATAATCTCCAAAATTATTATTTTAATTAAACTATTCTTTGTATTTGAAATAATAAAAATAATTTTTTCTTTAATATTAATAATAAATTCAATATTTATATTATTTATTAATAACCCTATATCCATAGGATTATTAATTTTAAGACAAACTTTATTAACATGCTTATTATCTGGAATAATAATCAAAACATATTGATTTTCTTATATTTTATTTCTTACTTTTTTAGGAGGATTACTAGTTTTATTTATTTATGTTTCAAGAATTGCATCAAATCAATTATTTAATTTTAAATTCAATTATAAAAAAATATTAATTTTATTACTAATTATAATATTTTTTATATTAATAATATATAATAATAATATAACATGAATAAATTTATCAATAAATTCAGATATAAACAAATTTAATGATATATATATATTTATTAATAATGAAAATAAAATTAATTTAAGTAAATTATATAATAATCAAACATTTTTAATTATAATAATATTAGTAATTTACTTATTCATTACATTAATTGCTATTGTAAAAATTACTAATATTTTTTATGGACCTCTTCGTTCATCTAACTAATATAAATGATAAATAAATTTTTACCAATTCGAAAATCTCACCCTGTATTAAAAATTATTAACGGGTCTTTAATTGATTTACCTTCACCTTCTAATATTTCTATTTGATGAAATTTTGGATCTTTATTAGCTTTATGTTTAATAATTCAAATTTTAACTGGATTATTTTTAACAATATATTATACAGCCAATATTGAAATAGCATTTTATAGTGTTAATTATATTTGTCGAAATGTAAACTATGGATGATTAATTCGAACATTACATGCCAATGGAGCATCTTTTTTTTTTATTTGTATTTATTTACATATTGGTCGAGGTATTTATTATGAATCATTCAATTTAAAATATACATGAATAATTGGAGTAATTATTTTATTTTTATTAATAGCAACAGCATTTATAGGATATGTTTTACCTTGGGGACAAATATCTTTCTGAGGAGCAACTGTAATTACAAATTTATTATCAGCTATTCCTTCATTAGGAGTAATATTAGTAAATTGAATTTGAGGAGGATTTGCTGTAGATAATGCTACTTTAACTCGTTTTTATACATTTCATTTTTTATTACCATTTGTAATTATAATAATAACTATAATTCATTTACTTTTTTTACATCAAACCGGATCTAATAATCCATTAGGGTTAAATAGAAACTATGATAAAATTCCATTTCATCCATTCTTTACCTTCAAAGATTTAATTGGATTTATTATTATATTATTTTTATTAACAATTTTAACATTAACTAATCCATATTTACTAGGAGATCCTGATAATTTTATTCCAGCTAATCCACTAGTAACCCCAGTTCATATTCAACCTGAATGATATTTTTTATTTGCCTATGCAATTTTACGATCAATTCCAAATAAATTAGGAGGAGTAATTGCTTTAGTAATATCAATTTTAATTTTAATTATTTTACCATTTACATTCAATAAAAAAATTCAAGGAATTCAATTTTATCCTATTAACCAAATCTTATTTTGATCTATAGTAACAATTGTTATTTTATTAACATGAATTGGAGCTCGACCTGTTGAAGATCCATATATTTTAACAGGTCAAATTTTAACAATTTTATATTTTTCATATTTTATTATTAACCCATTTGTCAATAAATATTGAGATAATATATTATTCAATTAAATTAATGAGCTTGTTAATTAAGCATTTGTTTTGAAAACTTAAGAAAGAATTATTATTCTATTAATTTATACTAAAAAAAATTAAATTAATTATAATAATAAAATCTTAAACCCTAAAAAAAATAATAAAAAATTTAAAGAAATTGGTAAATATCTTTTTCAAGCTAAATATATTAATTTATCATAACGATAACGTGGTAAAGTACCACGAACTCAAACAAATAAAAAAGAAATAAATAATAATTTTAAATAAAATATAATTCTTAATCTAAATCCTCCTATATATATTAAAACAAATAATAATCTTATAAATAAAATTCTAGAATATTCAGCTAAAAAAATTAAAGCAAATCCCCCTCTTCTATATTCAATATTAAACCCAGAAACTAATTCTCTTTCTCCTTCAGCAAAATCAAAAGGAGTTCGATTAGTTTCTGCTAAACTAGATCTTATTCAACATAATCTTAAAGGAAATATTAAAATAATAAATCAAATATAATTTTGATAATGAAAAAATAATATTAAATTAAAATCTATAATTATAATAATTCTAGATATTAAAATTAAAGCTAATCTAACTTCATAAGAAATAGTTTGTGCAACAGCACGTAAACCACCTAATAAAGCATAATTAGAATTAGAAGATCAACCAGCAACTATAACAGTATAAACTCCTATACTTGTACAACATAAAAAAAATAAAATACCCAAATTAAAACTAACTATATTAAAATAATAAGGAATTAACAATCAAATTATTAAAGATAAAATAAATCTTAAAATAGGAGAAAAATAATATCTTAAATAATTAGAAAAATTAGGATAAGTTTGCTCCTTAGTAAATAATTTAATAGCATCAGAAAAAGGTTGTAAAATTCCTATAAAACCAACTTTATTAGGACCTTTCCGAATTTGAATATAACCTAAAACTTTACGTTCCAATAAAGTTAAATAAGCAACCCCTACTAAAACACCAATAATTAAAATTAATAACCCTAAAAAAATTATATAAATATCACTTATAAAAATTACTATCTATATAATTAAATTATATATTAATGAATTCTAAAATCATTACATTTTTCTGCCAAAATAGCAAATATATATATATATATATATATATATATATAAATGTATAAATTTAAAATAAATTAATAATATTCATTAAATAAATTTAATTTAAATATTTGATCCTTTCGTACTAAAATATTTTATAATTATTAAAAGATAGAAACCAACCTGGCTTACACCGGTTTGAACTCAGATCATGTAAGATTTTAATGATCGAACAGATCAAAAATTTTAAACTTCTACATTTAAATTTTATCTTAATCCAACATCGAGGTCGCAAACTCTTTTTTTTATTCGAACTAAAAAAAAAAATTACGCTGTTATCCCTAAGGTAATTTTTTCTTATAATCATTAATAATGGATCATAAAATCAATTATATATGTTAAAATTTAAAAAAAGTTATTTTTATTTTTTTGTCACCCCAACAAAATAATTAAAATAATTTTAATTAAAAATTTTATAAATAATCTCAATTAATTTAAATATAAAACTCTATAGGGTCTTCTCGTCTTTTTAAATTATTTTAACTTTTTGATTAAAAAATTAAATTCTATAAATAATAAAGAGACAGTCTATATTTCATCCAATCTTTCATACAAGTCACCAATTAAATGACTAATGATTATGCTACCTTTGTACAGTCAATATACTGCAGCCCTTTAATATAAATTATATCAGTGGGCAGATTAGACTTTATATTAAATTCAAAAAGACATGTTTTTGATAAACAAGTGAATATAAATTTTTGCCGAATTCCTTTTTATTAACTAAAATAAATATTTAATTTTTAAAATTTTAAATAATATTCATATATACTAATTTTATCATTATAACAAATTTTATAAAATTTAAAATTTTTTTTTTATAAATATATAAAATTTAAATTAAATTTTATTTTAAATAAAATTATTTATAATAAATTAAAATTTATTAACAATATAAATCATAAAAATTTTAATTAAAATTAATATAAATTTATATAAATTTAAATTAAAGCTTATCCCTTAAAATATAATATTATTAAAATAAAAAATTAATTAATTAATTTTTTATTTTAATAATATAAAATTAAATTTTTTTCTAAAAAAACTAGATATATTTAAAAACGATTAACATTTCATTTCCAATTAATTATTTAAAATATTTATGCAACAATAACTTTCATAATTAATTATCTCTTTTAAATTCGAGAACTTTAAATTTTTAATTTTTATTTAATAAACTCTGATACACAAGATACAATAAATTAAATTTACTTTTAACTAATTTTTTTTTCATTTTTTTCAAAATTCTTTCACAATACTAATTCACTATAAATTAATTAATTTTTTCTTTAAAAATACTTTAACCCCCATTAAAATAATTTAATTTAAAAATTTTTTTATTAATTTATTTAATTATTAATTTTTCCCCTCAAATTAATTAATCATATTAATTTCTTTTCAATGTAAATGAAATACTTTAAAACAAGCTCTAATTTGTTCTTTCTAGAAACACTTTCCAGTACCTCTACTTTGTTACGACTTATTCCAACTTTTATCCATATGAAAGCGACGGGCAATATGTACATATCTTAATTTTCAATCATTTTATTAAACTAAATAAAATTACATTTAAATCCACCTTCAATTAAATTTTACAAATTAATATTCATATAAATAAATTTATTGTAATCCATTATATTCTTAATTATAATCTGCATCTTGATCTGATTTAATTTTTAATTAAAATTTTTAAATATTATTATTATTAAAAAATATTTTTTTAACAACGATATACAAAATAAAAAATTAAGTAAATTTATTCGTGGATTATCAATTATTAAACAGATTCCTCTAAATGAACTAAAATACCGCCAAATTATTTAAGTTTCAATAAATAATTATTTACTATTTTAGTATTATTAATTTAAATTTTAATAATAGGGTATCTAATCCTAGTTTTTTATAAAATTTTTTAAATCATAAACTAACAATAATATTTAATTAAATTAAAATTTCACTTAATAATTTAAAATTTATATTATTTTTATTAAAAATAAAATAAATTATTTTTTAAAATTTAATTATTTATTAATAACTAATAAAATTTAAATTTAACTTTTGTTTAACCGCAACTGCTGGCACAAAATTTGTTATTAATATTAAATATTACTAAATCTTAATTACTTAAATTGTTTAATATTAATTACTACAAATCAATTAAATTATTATTAAAATAAAGTAAAATTAATACTAAAATTTATATGTAAAATAAACTTTAAATAAATTATTAAAACTATAAAAAATTTATTTATATGTAAATTTTTTTAAATAGAATTTTTTTTTTTTTTTTTTATATTAAAATATTTAATAGAAATTAATAAACAATTAATAATTTCTCTTTTTTCTTCTTCATAATATTCATATTAAATACAAAATTAAGTAATAAACAATCTATATTAATTCAAATATATAATATATTAATATAATTAATTTTAATTTTTTTAAATATATTATATATATATATATATTAATTAATTAAATATTTAATATATATATATATAATTTAACTAAATAAATTATATTTAATTTAATCTTTAAGCCATTCTTAAAAAAAATTCATATAATAATAAAAAAAAAAAA